ATGTTGATCGTAAATAACAGGATTGTTTATGAAAAAAAACTAATAAAAATTCGCATTCAGATACATAAGAATTGTACAGGAACAAAAATAGTCTTTTATTTTCTTTTGAAAAAACATAAATAGTTTTATTCAGATTCTGATATTTATGTAGAAAGAATCGCAATAAATGTAAAGAGGGAACATCTTGAATCCAGCATTGAAGGATTTGAACCAAAATTTCAAAATGGATAGGATGGGGTATTAGTATATCTGAAACATTATTTAAATGAGATAATTTGTCCTCTAAAAAAGGAAATATTGAATGAATAGATCCTAAATTCTGAGATTTTAGTATTTCTTTTTCTTCGGGGGAAGATACTAATCGTAGCGAGAATGGAATTTCCACAATGACTGAAAAACCCTCTGATACCATTTGAGAATAAAAAAAATGAGAATCAAAATAATTGGTGTGTCCACCGAATCTATTTTGATTAGAATCATTAACCAAATAAATAAAAAAATTCTGTTGATACATTCGAGTAATTAAACGTTTTACAAGTACTAAACTAAATTTATTGTCATAACCAATAAATTCGATAGGTTCGTAAAAAATCGAACCATTTAAACTATCATCATGAGCAACTGTGTAAATAGACTCCTGCAAGAGAAGCGGATATAGGAAGTGTTGTTGCGGAGATCTATCTTTTTTGAAATACCCTTGTAATTCTTCCATTTACATTTTTCTACTTGAAACAGAGACACAAGACAGGAGGCATTTCTTGGGTTATCAAATGATACATAGTGAATGATACATAGTGCAATATGGTCCGAACAGGGTATATAATTACAGTATATATAGTTAAGAAATAAAGATAGACCCCGGAGACCTAGAATCCAATCAACAGGATCCTTTTCCTCTCCTTTTCTATACAATAGGTTTTATCCTTTGTTAAAATTACAAGAGGGTAAAAAATCCTTTATTTTTGCAACCCGATCGCTCTTTTGATTTTGGAAAAAATTATATTCTCTTTACTTTATCAGTATACTGTTTCTTCTACACATCCGTCTCCAAGAGAATAGTTTAGGATTTTTTTCATAAAAAAATAAAAAATAATCAATGATTCACTCGCATAAAAACCTTTTTCTGCACTGGCACTAATCTATTTTTAACATCCAAATTAGATCGGGTAATTATTCCAATTTTAAGAATATAAGCTCGTTGCTTTTTGTTTTACCAAAATTAGGGCTAAAAGACGATATCCATTTATTCACTAGACCCAACTGTAAATTTATTTTGTCTCCTTCCAAAAATAAAAAAATCAATGAATATATATATATATATATATATATACAGTTAAGTTAAGGATTAATTAAAAGTTCTATTTTAATTTTAATAAAAATCTATTTTAATTTTAATAAAAAAATTATTACGACATGCTGTTTTTTCCTTCATTACCTTTTAAGATCAGTCGTGGTCTTATATAGACTCGTCCAATAGTCTGGACGAATTCGTTGCTTCATCCAAATGTGTAAAAGATCATAGTCGCACTTAAAAGCCGAGTACTCTACCGTTGAGTTAGCAACCCGGATTGTAGATACGATCAAAAAAAAAAAAATTGATCCCATCCCGCCAAAATAAAAAGATTGAACTAGCAACAAATCAAATTTAAAAGAAAGATTTTTTTTATCAATTATAAACACCAATCCACTAAAATAGGTAGGATTGGATTAAAAAATAATAAATTCTCAATAGATATATCTAATATCTATAATCAAAACTTATACCTATTTTTCTCTTGATCCATTCCATTTTTTTTTTTTTACGTCTTGTATACCAGTAAATTCAGTAAACACATCCTTATGACTAAGGCTAAAGCGAAGGAAAAATAAATATGAGGCAGGAATAAACAGATCCATTTTATTTATCTACGATCAAATTATATTTGTTCGGTACACCATTGTCAATATGAATAGAATGCTGAGAAAAAAATTCTAAATAAATCAAATTAAGGCCTTGTGTTGGATTGGCACAATATAAGTAAAAAAATCAATTTGAATGCAAAAATAAATAAAGGCAGGGTAGAGAAAAATATCGAGTTGATTCAATCAAAAGAGGTACAATAACCGAAATTGACCCTGTCTTTGTCGGTAAATTAAATTCCCACAATAACAATAAAAAATAAATAATAAAATAATAAGTGAGCAAAAAAAAGAGCAAACAAATTATGGAGAAATAATTATACAAAGATAGATGCTAGTACCCTCTCTTTTTTATTCCATTTTTTTAATTTAATTAAATTAACAGTTAACCCAATATTCCTTCTTTAAATAATTCTGTCTTCCTTAAAATATCATGAACAGTTACTGTGGGTTGAGCGCCATTTTCAAGGAAATATAGAATAGCGGGAACATTTGAATAGGTTTGATTCTTTATCGGATCGTAAAAACCTACCTTCCGAAGATCTCTCCCTTCTCTTCGGGATCGAACATCAATTGCAACGATTCGATAGATGGCGCATCGGGATAGATGTAGATAAACAATGCCCCCCCTAGAAACGTATAGGAGGTTTTATCCTCATACGGCTCGAGAAAAAATGATTCTAATTTCTGTATATAACGGCAAATATATCCATAAAATAATGAATAAATAATGAATTAGACTATGATTAAAGTGGTTTTTTCTTTCTCTTTCCTTACGAAAGTTAAAAAGATCTCATTCGTACTCATAACTCAAGTTGGGTAATTCTGAGGAAATCCTTAGATATTTATTGAGCCGTCTCTAACCTCTTTTGTTTGTCTCGAATCAATTTTTATTCCGCATTTTGATCCAATTGTTGAGACAATTGAAAATAGTGTTTCCTTGTTCCGGAATCCTTTATCTTTGTTTTGTGAAATCATTGGGTTTAGACATTACTTCGGTGATCCTTACTCCTTTCAAAAGGGCAGCAACATACCTTTTGTTTTTTTTCTTATTTCTTTCTATAGAAAAAAATAAGAGAGATTGATTCCCTTGTGATTGTGATACACTTTTGATCGAAATAGTTTTATGAATTCCGACAAATATTACTTATTTTCTTTTTTATTTTAAACTTGTTTGAATTTTAACCCTTTTCAATTTATATAATTTATCAATTTATATTATCAATTTATATTATAGAGGATATATTTACAAAGTTGGTTCAACTTATTGATTTTTATTGTCACTAACCCTAGATTCTTCCCCCCGATAAATGAATCTCAATACTTTACTGCTCGAGCTTCATCATGTACTTTTTATTTAGATTAGAACCCAACACAAATTAGGTTCCTAGTAAAAAGAACAAACTATGTCGAGCCAAGAGCATCTTCATTCTTATAGAAAATGGCGGATGTAAGAATCCACAGTCAATCATGTCCTTCAAGTCGCACGTTGCTTTCTACCACATCGTTTCAAACGAAGTTTTACCATAACATTTCTCTTATTTAATTTCAAACTGATATGGAATTGATTCAATATGAAATCATGAATAGTCATTGGATCAACTGATATATGTATATATTATTATATATTATGATATGGCCCGCCGTATAGTTTTGATTTTATATTATATCTATAAAGAGTCTCTATATTAAATATATAATAATAATATTAAATATATAATATTAAATATATAATATTAAATATATAATAATAATATTAAATATATAATATTATTTTCCTTTCCTTACTTTCCGGAAAAGTCTTACTCAGGAAGGATCCCTTTTTTAACCCCATATCATATTAATAGAATGAAATACAATACATAAAAAAAAAGAATAAATGAGTTTAGTTTGCTTAAGATTTATTTAAATTTTCAACAGATTGTTCGGGACGATCAATCATGAAGGATCCTTTTTTTCTTGAACAAATAAATTAAAAACCTCAAAGAAAGGGGCTCTAATGAATTCCCAATTCCAGAATAAAATCTGTTTTTAATCAAATAAACTATTCCAATGACCCACGAAGGTTGGAAAGTTTATCGATAATATATAGATTTATCGCACTTCTTCGAATACCAAAGCAAAGATTTATATCATAAAAATTAAGTTAAAAAATAAAGATCTTTATTTCCAACTGCATTTGACACTTGATTCTGTTTGTAAGAAAAAAAAATTTTTAAAATCACTCTTAGAATTCAGAACGAAAGATTGTTCTCTTTAACAATTTTCTGTTTAATGTTGGAAACAATGTGATCAAATCTGCCCTTTATAGCAGAAAGGGTCTGGGACGGAAGGATTCGAACCTCCGAGTAACGGGACCAAAACCCGTTGCCTTACCGCTTGGCCACGCCCCATTTAAATTTCTATTCAACACTAATAAATACTAATATTATATTAGTATTGGTTATTCGCCAATTCTAGTATGTAATATATTGTTGCTAGGTTTCTATACATGGAGAGATAGAATCAAAAAATTCATTGATCATTACATGGAATTCAATTAAGATATTGTATGAAAGTATAATTCTTTGTATTCTCGTTTGAGAATTGAAAGGGGTTTTTGATTTGGGATAGTTCAAAGAAAAAGAAGGATTTTTTGGCCTGCCTTTTTCATTTTTACCTTATATTATAAAAATGACTCAATCAAAATTAAATTATATAATCTACAAGAACGAAATTTTTGTTATGCTTAATATCTTTAGTTTAATCTGTATCTGTCTTAATTCTATCCCTTATTTGAGTTCGAGTAGTTTTTTCTTCGCCAAATTGCCCGAGGCTTATGCTTTTTTCAATCCACTCATAGACATTATGCCTATCATACCTCTATTCTTTTTTCTCTTAGCCTTTGTTTGGCAAGCTGCTGTAAGTTTTCGATGAAATCTTCAATATTCTCCTAAATTCATGATTTTTTGAAAAAAAAAAAACACACTTCATTATAGCATATGCGGTACGAAAAAAATAGGTAATCTATTCCCCTAAAAAAATGATCTTGGAGATTTTGTAATGCTTACTCTCAAACTCTTCGTTTATACAGTAGTGATATTCTTTGTTTCTCTCTTCAT